AAAAAATGTTGGATTTTTTAGCATTGAAAAATTTTAATAGTGGGTTCAATAGAGTTTTTTGGGCCTTTTCTTTGGAAAACTTTTAGGGGTTAAATGACATATATATATATATATAATGCGGATGACTAACCCATATTTCAACTTGTTAGTCTGGACGCTCTCGGGCCTTCCTTGCTTTTGGGGTTTGACAAGGAGAACAGGATTCGCTGAGCGTAGGGGGTAAGGGGGTTTGTCGCGTAGAAACCGAAGAGGGGGGCGTATATATCAGGGTAAGTTGAAGAAATACAGATACGTTATGCACTTGATAGAGTATAATGTAATTCTTAAGTTATGTCTTTTAATCATTAACCTAGTTTACGCATGCAAGGAAATGTACCACCTTTAGGATGTTATTTGAGCCTGCACTCTGAGATGCAAGTGAAAGGTAACCAAAAAAAAGAACCCTATGCATATAAAAGAATGCCCGGCATGTGGGGTAATGAGGAGTATGTACTTACACCAATAGCCGGATGCAAGGAACCTCACTAAGGGGGATTAAACATGCCATGCCCGTGAGATTTGAATCAGATGCAAGGAATAATTCACAATATACCACCCTCCATAATATGTCCCTGATTCTATCATGCATGATATGCCTTACATGACAAGGTTGGTGGTCTCTTACTGCATTAAGATTATCGTAGTAAATCCTAGTTAGTTATTTCAAGGAAAATGTTGAGTGCGATATTTAGGGGAATAACCTATAACCCGGGTTAAGATAAATTATTTCTGAGTTTTAATAATATGCTTATGCACGTCTTAGACGTTAGTACTTGCTTTTAGGTTAAAATAAATGTATGGTGATAATACATATATAATCCTAGTATATTGCATATAATTGGTTTATGCACGTCTTAGATGTTAGTACTTGCTTTTAGGTTAAAATAAATGTATGGTGATAATACATAGCTATATTATACCTGCATGATACAGGTACATTATAAGACGCCAGTACATGCTCTGGGTAGTAGATGGGTGGTACATACGATTTTGTGGCCACATTGGTCCATCAGAAAATAGTTTAATTTTAGAATCCTGGCTTTGGGAGCCAGGGGTGGGAGTTAAAATCTCCTTTTTCTGGGCGCTAGGAGGGGGTTTAACCCTCGATCTTCGGATTACAAGACCGATGCTTTCAAACTAAGCTACTAGGGCAAGCTCATTTTAATGCTTTATTCTCCGCTCAGCCTGCAAGTGGGGCGAGAAGAAGGAATAATGCAAAGTATAGAACTGAGGCGATTTGACCAATGATAATGTATGGGTGTTCTACAGGTATGCCTCCGATTCATGTCAGAATAATTATGTCTGCTACTAAGGTTCAAAATAAGAATTGGGTGATTGGTCGGAAGGTTAGTCCTCGTTGTTTTGAAGTGTGAAGAATAGGGACTACTAATAGTACCAGAATGCTGAACAATAGTGCTAGGACCCCTCCTAGTTTGTTTGGGATAGATCGTAGAATAGCGTAGGCAAATAAGAAGTATCATTCAGGCTGAATATGCGGTGGGGTAACTAGCGGATTTGCTGGGGTAAAATTTTCTGGGTCGCCGAGTAGGGTAGGAGAGAACAACGTGAGGGATGTAAGAGCTAGTAATATTAAGACGAAACCAAGAAGATCTTTATAGGAGAAGTAGGGGTGGAAGGAGATTTTATCTGCGTCGGAGTTTAATCCAGCGGGGTTGTTAGACCCTGTTTCGTGTAGGAACAGTAAGTGGAGGACCGTTGCACCGGCGATGACAAATGGGAATAAGAAGTGGAAGGCGAAGAATCGAGTTAGCGTTGCATTATCTACTGAAAAGCCCCCTCAGATTCACTGAACAAGGGTGTCTCCTATGTAGGGCACTGCTGATAGAAGGTTGGTAATAACAGTGGCACCTCAGAAGGACATCTGGCCTCATGGAAGTACGTAGCCTACAAAGGCTGTCATTATAACTAGAAGAAGTAAGACGACTCCAATATTTCAGGTTTCTTTATAAAGGTAAGATCCATAGTAGAGGCCTCGAGCAATGTGTATATAAATACAGATAAAGAAAAATGATGCTCCGTTGGCATGTATATTTCGGATAAGTCAGCCATAATTAACGTCTCGGCAAATGTGAGTGACGGATGAAAATGCGGTTGAGATGTCAGAGGTATAGTGTATTGCTAGGAATAATCCGGTGAGGATTTGGGTAATTAAACATAATCCTAGTAGGGATCCAAAGTTCCATAGTGCTGAGATGTTTGATGGTGTTGGGAGGTCAACTAGTGCATCATTAGCGATTTTTATTAGTGGGTGGGTTTTTCGTAGGCTTGCCATTAATTGTTCCTGTAGTTGAATTACAACGGTGGTTCTTCAAGTCATTAGTCTCGGTTAAAGTCTGAGCGGGAACCATGACTTACTTTGTGTCTTTATTATTAATAGCCTTAATTATAGGATTGATTGCTGTTGCGTCTAATCCTACGCCTTATTTTGCTGCCTTAGGTTTAGTGGTGGCGGCTGGGGTTGGATGCGGGGTGTTGATTGGTAGTGGGGGGCCCTTCTTGTCTTTAGTTCTTTTTTTAATTTATCTGGGGGGAATGCTTGTGGTGTTTGCTTATTCGGCAGCATTGGCTGCTGAGCCTTTTCCGGAGGCTTGGGGGAGTCGTTCAGTAATAGGGTACGTGTTGGTTTATTTATTAGGGGTTGTATTAATAGGTGGACTATTTTGAGGGGGGTGACACGAGGGTTCTTGGGCAGTTATTGATGAATTGAAAGAGTTTTCTGTTTTACGAGGGGATGTTGGGGGTGTAGCTATAATATACTCTTATGGGGGGACAATGTTAGTTATTTGTGCTTGGGTACTGCTCTTAACTTTACTTGTTGTGTTAGAATTAACTCGGGGTTTAAGTCGTGGGACACTCCGAGCGGTTTAGACAAGAATTAGGACAACTGCTAAGATTATAGTTAGAAGGAAGATAGTTAGGAATTTCTTAATTGTTCCGCGCGAAATGTTGCCTACTATTTGAGCTAGTATCATTTGGGTGAGAGTGATTGATTTTGGCCCTGTAATTTCAAGTCAGGTTTGGTCGAGCTTAGTAGCAGTTGATCGTCCGAGGATTAGACTAGCCTTTGGGGAGAGCCGGTGTATTAATGAAGGAAAGTATCCTAGTATATTTGAGAAATGATGAGGGGAGTTTTTATAGGCAGTTTTGTAAGGGTTGTTGGTTTTGGCTGCAAGTTCTATGGCTACAAGAAGGCCGGCAATGGCAACCATTAGGGCTGCTATCTTCAGGGTCGTAGGCATGGTCATAACTGGTGTTTTTATAGGGAGGAAGTTGCATGTAATGATAAGTCCTGCAATAATACTTCCTCAGGCAAGCCGTTTAACAGGTTGGATTATAAGTGGGTTATCTTCATTAATAGGGGATAATGGGAGGAATCGTGGAGATCCCATGGTTACAAAGTACACAACTCGGAAGCTGTAAACTGCAGTGAAGGATGTGGCAATAAGTGTTAGGACAAGGGCCCAGGCGTTGAGGTAGGAAGTGTTAAGGGCTTCAATAATAGCGTCTTTTGAGAAGAACCCAGCGAGGAATGGGGTGCCTGCTAGTGCTAGGCTTCCAATTGTAAGGCAGGTTGAGGTAATAGGTAAGAGTTTGTGGAGGCCGCCTATCTTTCGAATGTCTTGTTCATCATTTAGGCTGTGGATGATAGAGCCTGAGCAAAGGAAGAGTATAGCTTTAAAGAATGCGTGTGTACAAATATGGAGGAATGCTAGTTGTGGTTGGTTTAATCCAATTGTGACCATTATTAGTCCAAGCTGGCTTGATGTTGAGAAAGCGACAATTTTCTTGATGTCATTTTGGGTGAGTGCGCAAGTGGCTGTGTATAAGGTGGTAAGAGCTCCTAAACATAAGCAGCCTGATAATGCCAGTTTATTGTCTTCTACTAAGGGATGTAGGCGAATTAATAGAAAAATACCTGCAACTACTATAGTGCTGGAGTGGAGTAGTGCAGATACTGGCGTCGGGCCCTCTATGGCCGATGGAAGTCATGGGTGTAGGCCAAACTGGGCCGACTTTCCCGCTGCTGCAAGAATGAGTGCAATTAGTGGGGTTGTTATGTCATGGTTTTTTGATAAAGCAAATACCTGTTGTATTTCTCAAGAGTTTAGGTTTATGGCAAATCAGGCTATGGCTAGAATTAATCCGATATCTCCAACACGATTATAAATTACTGCCTGAAGGCTTGCGGTATTAGCGTCTGCTCGTCCGTGCCACCAGCCAATGAGGAGGAAAGATATAATACCAACTCCTTCTCAGCCAATGAATAGTTGGAATAAATTATTGGCTGTAACAAGGATAATTATAGCTACAAGGAATAGTAGTAAATATTTGAAGAATCGGTTTATGTTAGGGTCAGAGTGTATGTATCATAGTGCAAACTCTAGAATAGATCATGTTACGAAAAGGGCAATAGGGGTAAAGATAAGGGAGTAGTGATCAAATTTAAAGCTAATATTGGCGTCAAATATTTGTGTATTTATCCATTGTCAGTTTGTAGTAATATTTTCTGACCCTTGGGCTAGGTAAATCATAAGTGGTAAAAGACTCACAAAGAATGCTGTACTTACAGCAGTTTTCACGTAGGTGTCTGCTCAATCAAGTTCTTGGGGCTTTGGGCTTAGTGTTATAAGCAAGGGAAGAACAAGGATTGTGACAATTAAAAGGAATGAGGAGGATATGACTAGGGCTGTTGAGGTCATAGCTTCCGCTTGGATTTGCACCAAGAGTTTTTGGTTCCTAAGACCAACGGATGAGCTGTTATCCTTCAGAAGCGTAAAGAAGCCGAGGATTTTAACCTTGGGGCATAAGTATTAGCAGCACTTATTGATTTCTGTCCTTCCTTGGTGAGTAAGGGGATTTTAACCCCTATCTTCAGAATCACAATCTGATATTTTGGTTAAACTATACTTACTAGTAACATCACCCTCATATAAGTTCCGGTTTTGTCACGAGGAGAATTACTGGAATGAGGTGAAGAGCTATTAGTAGATGTTCTCGGGTATGAAATGGTGAGAGTTTCATGATGTGATGTGGTGTTGGGCCACGTTGAGATATCAAGAATATATAGAGGGAATAGGCTGCAGTAATTAATGTACCTAGTCCAGTAAGTGCAATAGTTCAGGGGGATCAGCTAAAGAGAGTTGTAATAATTATAAGTTCTCCCATTAGATTAGGAAGTGGGGGTAGTGCTAGATTAGCTAAGTTTGCAATAAATCATCAGACGGCAGTTAGTGGAAAGATTACTTGTAGGCCTCGAGCGAGAACTATAGTTCGGCTATGGGTTCGCTCGTAAGCTGTGTTAGCCAAGCAGAACAATATAGAGGATACTAGGCCATGGGCAATCATGAGAATGATCGCTCCTGTAAATCCCCATGGGGTTTGGATTAGAATTCCCCCTGCCACAAGGCCTATATGACTTACAGAGGAGTAAGCAATTAGTGATTTAAGATCAGTTTGTCGTAGACAGATAGACCCTGTCATAATAATACCTCAAAGCGCTAAAATAATGAACGGGTAAATTAGGTCCTTAGAAAGTGGGTCTAATATTATTATTATACGTATTATACCGTAACCCCCAAGCTTTAGTAGAATTGCTGCTAGAACTATAGATCCGGCAACGGGGGCCTCTACATGTGCTTTTGGAAGTCATAGATGTATACCATAAAGGGGCATTTTTACTAAAAAGGCGATTAAGCAGCCTGCTCATCAGATTTTATGGCTTCAGGAGCTTATTAATGTTGGAGGAGTATACTGAATAATTAACAGGGACAAAGTCCCTGTAGATTGCTGAAGAAGGAGCAGGGCCACCAAAAGGGGTAGAGATCCGGCTAAGGTGTAAAATAAAAAGTAGGTACCTGCGTTAAGGCGTTCGGTTTGATTCCCCCAACGGGTGATGATAATAAGAGTGGGGATAAGAGTGGCTTCAAATATAATATAAAATATAATAATTTCTGTAGCGCCGAAGGCCATAATTAAGAAAGTCTGTAGTGAAGTAAGAAGTGTAATGTATAGGCGTTGACGTGCAACGGGTTCAGGGTTAATATGGTTCTGGCTGGCTAAAATTATTAGGGGGAGGAGTCAGCATGTTAGGACTAAAAGAGGTGTCGATAGGGGGTCTGTGGCTAGGTAAGTACTAGATGAAGTTCATCCGGCTTCTGAGGTTCAGCTAAATCATGTGAGGCTTGCAAGGGCAATTAAGAGGCCATGGGTAGCGGTAGTTGTTCATAGCCACTTAGGAGAGGCTAATCAGATTGTTGGATATATTATAATTGTGGGAATTAAAACTTTTAGCATTGTAGGAGGTTAAGGTTTTGTAGGCGATCGGTGCCGTGGGTTCGGGCTGTGGCTACTAAAAGTGCAAGGCCTGTACTTGCTTCACAAGCGGAGAAAGCTAGAAGTAGTATAGGGGCAGTGGAAAAGCTTGTTGATTCAAATTGTAGTGTTCACAGGGCTAGCGCAATAAATAGTGAAAGTATCATCCCCTCTAAGCATAGTAATGCAGAAAGTAAGTGTGTACGATGGAATGCTAGTCCTATAAGTCCTAAAATAAATGCTGAGGTAAAGCTAAAGTGTACTGGTGTCATAAGGGGGCCGTGGACTTAAACCACAATTTTCTGAGCCGAAATCAGAGGTCTTTTTTAGACTAGCTCCCTATTCTGCTCATTCTAGGCCTCCTTGGGTTCATTCATAAATTAACCCAAGGGTTAATAGAATTAGGACAGTGGTAGCTCAAAAGAATGTTCCGGTTGGGCTGTGGAGCTGGTCCCCTCATGGCAGCGGGAGGAGAAGGGCAATTTCTAGGTCAAACAGAAGGAATAGAATTGCTACTAAAAAGAATCGTAAGGAAAATGGTAATCGGGCTGACCCTAGTGGATCAAATCCGCATTCATAAGGGGAGAGTTTTTCTGCATCTGGGTTCATTTGTGGCAATCAGAAAGACACAATTGCTAGAATTGATGATAGGGCGACAGCAATAATAAGAATAGTTGTAATTAAATTCATTATCTTTCCTTGGGGTCTAACCAAGACTAAATGATTGGAAGTCACTTGTACAAACTTTAATACTAGAAAGATATGAGCCTCATCAATAGATTGATACGTAAAGGAATAATCACACCACATCTACAAAGTGTCAATATCAAGCAGCGGCTTCAAAGCCGAAGTGGTGTTCGGATGTAAAATGGTATTGAATTTGGCGGAGAAGACATACGGCTAGGAAGGTTGAGCCAATAATGACATGAAGTCCATGGAATCCTGTAGCTACGAAGAATGTTGAGCCGTATACTCCGTCTGCAATTGTAAAAGGTGCTTCATAATATTCTATTGCTTGAAGCGCAGTAAAATAGAACCCTAGCAGAATGGTAAGTGCAAGGGATTGGATAGCTTGTTTTCGTTCACCTTCTATAATACTATGGTGAGCCCATGTGACTGTTACTCCAGATGCTAATAATACGGCTGTGTTAAGGAGAGGGACTTCAAAGGGGTCTAATGTAGTAATTCCTGTAGGGGGTCAACATCCGCCTAGCTCGGGTGTTGGGGCTAGGCTTGAGTGGTAGAAGGCTCAGAAGAAGCCTAGGAAGAAGAATACTTCGGAAGTAATAAATAGGATTATTCCATATCGTAGTCCTTTTTGTACTGGCGGTGTATGGTGACCTTGGAAAGTTCCTTCTCGAATAATATCACGCCATCATTGAAACATTGTAAGAAGTAACAGAATTAACCCAAGAGTTATTAATGTTACTGAGTGGAAGTGGAACCAGATTGCTAGGCCGGATGTCATTAGTAAGGCACCGACGGCTCCGGTTAGTGGTCATGGGCTAGGATCAACCATATGATATGCATGTGCTTGGTGGGCCATTAAACGTTTTCCTGTAGATAAAGGCTTAGTAGCAGAACAAAGACGTAGGCTTGAATCATTGCTACTGCAACCTCTAGAAGTGTTAAAAGGAAAAGAACAGTGGCGGTAAGGATTGCCACAGTTGGTATTATAGGTAATAGGACAAATACGGCTGTGGCGATAAGTTGAATAAGAAGGTGGCCTGCAGTTAAGTTGGCTGTAAGTCGGACTCCGAGGGCTAGTGGCCGAATAAATAGACTAATTGTTTCGATAATAATTAGTACTGGAATCAAAGGAATAGGGGTTCCTTCGGGTAACAGATGTCCAAGGGCTACTGTTGGTTGGTTTCGTATACCAATAATGACTGTAGCAAGTCATAGTGGTACAGCAAGTCCTATGTTCAATGATAATTGTGTTGTAGGGGTAAAGGTGTACGGTAGAAGGCCTAATATATTAATAGTAATAAGGAATACTATTAGTGAGGTAAACATTAGGGCTCATTTATGTCCTCCTACATTTAAAGGTATTAGTAATTGATTAGTAAAGCGATTAATAAATCATGCTTGAAGTGTTATGAGTCGACTATTTATTCAGCGAGATGATGGGGTTGGGAACAACACTCATGGGAGTGCGATTGCAATAGCGATGAGTGGAATTCCTAGGAAAGAGGGGCTTGCAAATTGGTCAAAGAAGCTTGTTATCATGGTCAGTTTCAGGAGTCGGTTTTATGTTTTTCTTCACTTATTGGGGTTGGTTCATTAGGTGTTAAATGATTTAAGACTTTGGTTGGGATAACAGTGAGAAAGATGAATCATGAGAATACTAGAATCGCGAATCAGGGGTTAGGGTTGAGTTGAGGCATGTCACTAGGGGTGGTCGGCAGGCACCAAACTTTGGCTTAAAAGGCCAACGCTTTGTCCAATAATTAGCTTCCTAGTGAGGCGTCTTCTAGTATAAGTGTGGATCAGCTCTCAAAATGTTTTAATGGGACAGCCTCAACTACGATAGGCATAAAGCTGTGGTTGGCCCCGCAAATTTCAGAGCATTGTCCGTAAAATACACCTGGTCGTGAGGCAATGAAGGCAGTTTGATTTAATCGTCCGGGTACTGCGTCTATCTTAACACCAAGAGAGGGGATGGCTCAGGAGTGTAGTACATCCTCGGCGGACACTAGAACACGAATAGGCGATTCTATTGGGACTACTATTCGGTGGTCTGTTTCTAGAAGTCGAAATTGTCCTGGTGTGAGATCTTGAGTAGGAATCATGTATGAGTCGAATCCTAAATCTTCATAATCTGTATATTCGTAACTTCAATATCATTGATGTCCTATAGCTTTAATTGTCAAGTGGGGATCATTAACTTCGTCTATAAGGTATAAAATTCGAAGGGAAGGAAGAGCAATTAGGACTAGAATAACTGCTGGTAAAACTGTTCATACAATCTCGATTTCTTGAGAGTCTAAAATATATTTATTGGTAAGTTTTGTTGAAACTATTGCGACAATAATGTAAAGTACTATTGTGCTAATTAAGAATACAATTATTAGGGCGTGGTCATGGAAATGAAGAAGTTCTTCTATAACGGGTGATGCCGCGTCTTGGAATCCTAGTTGTGTGGGGTGTGCCATTAAACTTAAGACATACAGGAGTTTAACCTGTAATTTCACCTCGACAAGGTGATGTAATATGCATATTTTACTAATGTCTCCAGAAGAAAGTGACAGAGTGGTTATGTGACTGGCTTGAAACCAGTACATGGGGGTTCAATTCCTCCCTTTCTCGTTAGTTTGATTGAACTTGGACAAATGCTGGTTCCTCAAATGTGTGGTATGGAGGAGGGCAGCCGTGTAGTCATTCGACATTTGTTATAGTTAGCTCTACTGAAGATACTTCTCGTTTGGCGGCAAAGGCTTCTCATAAAATAAATAAGAACATGATTACTGCTACTAGTGAGACGAGTGAGCCAATAGATGATACCGTATTTCATAAAGCATAAGCATCTGGGTAATCAGAGTATCGTCGTGGCATTCCTGCTAAGCCTAGGAAGTGTTGTGGGAAGAACGTGAGGTTAACACCAATAAATATTACAGCAAAGTGGATTTTTGTTCAAGTATCATTTAGGGTATATCCTGAAAATAGTGGGAATCAGTGAACAAATGCTGCTATGATGGCAAATACAGCCCCCATTGACAATACATAGTGGAAGTGGGCAACAACATAGTATGTATCATGGAGAACAATATCAAGTGATGAATTAGCGAGAACAATTCCTGTTAACCCTCCAACTGTAAAGAGGAAAATAAAGCCCAGGGCCCATAGTATAGGGGTTTCTCATTTGATTGATCCTCCATGGAGTGTGGCAAGTCAGCTAAATACTTTTACACCGGTTGGGATGGCAATAATTATTGTTGCAGATGTAAAGTAGGCACGGGTGTCTACGTCTATTCCAACAGTAAACATGTGATGGGCTCAGACAATAAATCCTAAAAGGCCGATAGCTATTATAGCTCAAACTATTCCCATGTAGCCGAATGGTTCTTTTTTGCCCGCATAATAGGCTACAACATGTGAGATAATTCCAAATCCGGGTAAAATAAGAATATAAACCTCTGGGTGACCGAAGAATCAGAATAAATGTTGATATAAAATAGGATCCCCTCCTCCTGCCGGGTCAAAGAATGTTGTGTTTAAGTTACGGTCAGTAAGAAGTATAGTGATTCCGGCCGCTAAAACAGGTAGTGACAGGAGTAAGAGAACGGCGGTTACAAGTACGGCTCATACAAAGAGAGGCGTTTGGTATTGAGAGATTGCTGGGGGCTTCATGTTAATGATTGTGGTGATAAAATTAACTGCTCCTAGAATAGATGATACACCTGCTAGGTGGAGGGAGAAGATTGTAAGGTCTACTGATGCCCCTGCGTGAGCGAGGTTACCTGCAAGTGGGGGATAAACAGTTCATCCTGTTCCAGCTCCGGCTTCAACACCAGAAGAGGCTAGCAGTAGTAGAAACGATGGGGGTAGGAGTCAGAAGCTTATGTTGTTTATTCGCGGAAATGCTATGTCAGGTGCCCCAATCATTAGAGGTACAAGTCAGTTTCCGAATCCACCGATGAGAATTGGCATCACTATAAAGAAAATTATTACAAAGGCGTGAGCAGTAACAATAACATTATAGATTTGATCATCACCTAGAAGTGAACCAGGTTGACTTAATTCGGCTCGAATAAGGAGGCTTAAAGCGGTTCCCACTATTCCGGCTCAGGCACCAAATACTAAATAAAGGGTACCAATGTCTTTGTGGTTTGTAGAAAAGAATCAGCGTGTAATTGCCACAGGTAGGGTAGCCGAGTGCCAGGCGGTGGGTTGTAGCCCCGAAGACAGAGGTTTAAGTCCTCTCCTTATCAAGCCCCGTGGTGGAGTACCACGTTGGATTGCAAATCCAGAGGCGCAGACTAATAGCCTGCCGGGGCTTTCCCGCCTTACTCGGCAGACGGCGGGAAAGTAGATGGATGCTCGCTGGCTTGAGCGCTTAGCTGTTAACTAAGAGTTTGTAGGATCGAGGCCTTCCCATCTAGAAAGGCCTTAGTTTAACAAAAACATTTGATTTGCATTCAGAAGATGCAAGATAAACTCTTGTAGGTCTTATCAGGGGCTAGAAGATTTTCACTTCTGCTTAGAGCTTTGAAGGCTCTTGGTCTAATGCTATCCTAAGCCCCTAAATAACGAGTGTTATAATGGTTGGGGTGATAGGTAAGAGGCCTAGAGCCATTACGGTGGACAAGGCTAAGGGAATAGAGGCTTGGGTTGTTTGTGTCCGTCACGGGGCTGTTGAGGTAACAGTATTGGGGGAGATAGTAAGAGTCATTGCGTAACAGAGTCGTAAATAAAAGTATAGGCTAATTAGGGCGGCAAGGGCTATTACTGTTGCAGTAAGGGGGAGGCCTTGCTTTGTTAGTTCTTGTAGAATTAGCCATTTTGGTATAAATCCGGTAAGTGGGGGGAGGCCGCCCAGGGATAGTAATACTAGGGCGGTTGTTGCTGTTAATATTGGGCTCTTTGATCATGTGATTGCAAGGGTATTAACTTTTGTGGCATATGAAAGTTTTAGTGTTAAGAATGCCGCAGATGTTATTAGAATATATGTTAATAATGCGAGGAGGGTGAGTTGGGGGGTATATTGAAGGATGATAATTATTCAGCCTATATGTGCAATTGAGGAATAGGCTAAGATCTTCCGCAATTGGGTTTGGTTTAGACCGCCTCAGCCGCCTACCAAAGTGGACATGAGGCCCAGGGCCGTGAGGAGAAGTGGGTCAAAGGCCTGGGCTGTTTGAATAATCAGGGCAAGTGGGGCAAGTTTTTGTCAGGTGGATAAAATTAATCCTGTTAATAAGTCTAATCCCTGTAACACCTCTGGTATTCAGAAGTGTATTGGTGCTAGTCCAATTTTGAGTGCCAGGGCGGCAAGAACTATTGCGGTGGCAATTGGGTCTGATATACAAGTTATATTTCATTCTCCTGTAATTCATGCATTAGTTGTGCTTGCAAAGAGGATCACAGCGGCTGCGGTGGCTTGGGTAAGAAAATACTTTGTAGTAGCTTCTACTGCACGGGGGTGGTGGTGTTGTGCCATTAAAGGAATAATTGCTAAAGTATTAATTTCTAATCCTATTCAGGCTAATAATCAGTGGGAGCTGGCAAAGGTGAGGGCAGTTCCTAGGCCGAGGCTGGATAAAAGTGTGGCCAAAATGTAGGGGTTCATTGATGGAGGAGGGATTTTAACCGTCATGTTCGGGGTATGGGCCCGAAAGCTTGTTTAGCTGACTCCATCCTAGAAAGTGGTGTAGAGGAAGCACTAAGAGTTTTGATCTCTTGGGCATGGGTTCGACCCCCTTCTTTCTAAGAACTGAGGGGATTTTAGCCCCTGTAAGCCACTCTATCAAAGTGGTCCCTGGGCACTCGGGCACAGTTCCTAAATTACAGCTGCGGGGGAAGGCCTGCTAGTGCAATTGGAAGGGATACATGTCATAATACGAGGGCCAATGTTAGGGGAAGGAAGTTCTTTCAGACTAAGTGCATGAGTTGGTCGTATCGGAATCGTGGGTAAGAGGCCCGTACTCAAAGAAATACTACGGATAAAAGTGCAGCTTTGATTATTAGGCCAATTGTGGTTAATTCAGGTACAGCTGGGAAATAGGATGTCCCTAAAAATAGTACGGCTGAGAGGGTATTTATTAGTAAGATATTGGCGTATTCGGCAAGGAAGAATAAGGCAAAGGGGCCCCCTGCATATTCTACATTAAAACCTGAGACAAGTTCAGACTCACCCTCTGTCAGGTCGAAGGGCGCTCGATTGGTTTCTGCAAGAGTGGAGATGTATCATATTGCGGCTAGCGGTCATGCAGGTATAAGTAGTCATACGCTCTCTTGGGCTGTGTTAAATGTTTGTAGGGTATAACCTCCTGAAAAGACAATTACTGAAAGGAGAATAAGTCCGAGGCTTACTTCATACGAAATTGTTTGGGCAACTGCCCGGAGGGCCCCGATGAGTGCATATTTTGAATTTGATGCTCATCCTGAGCCAAGAATAGAATAAACTGCAAGACTCGATAGTGCTAAAATGAATAGAACACCTAAGTTAAGGTTAATAACTGGGTGGGGCATAGGGATAGGCGCTCAAAGGGTAAGGGCGAGGGTTAGTGCGAGGATAGGGGCTGCTAAAAATAAAAATGGGGATGATGTAGATGGGCGGACGGGCTCTTTAATAAATAACTTAACCCCATCGGCGATAGGCTGAAGTAAACCGTAGGGTCCTACTACATTAGGTCCTTTTCGCAGCTGTATATACCCTAATACCTTTCGCTCAACTAAGGTTAAAAATGCTACGGCTAGTAGAATTGGGACAATGTAGGCGAGTGGGTTGATCAGGTGAGTTATCAAGGTGTTAAGCATGAACTGGGGAGAGGATTTGAACCTCTGGTATTAAGGGCTTAGGCCTTATGCAATTTACCATGCTCTGCCACCCCAGTATGCCCTTATCTTGGGTGATAGGGGTTTTGGCCCTCCCTTATTTAATTTATTTGTTTTCATGAATTAGGGGTGGGGCATGCGTTAAGTATGGGCCCCTCTTTTCCGATCCTTTCGTACTAGGAAAAGTAGCGTTACAGATAGAAACTGACCTGGATTGCTCCGGTCTGAACTCAGATCACGTAGGACTTTAATCGTTGAACAAACGAACCCTTAATAGCGGCTGCACCACCAGGATGTCCTGATCCAACATCGAGGTCGTAAACCCCCTCGTCGATATGGGCTCTGGGAGAGGATTGCGCTGTTATCCCTAGGGTAACTTGGTCCGTTGATCGGTTTTACCGGATCATTATTGGTCAGATGTTCTGCGGCTTAAAGGTGTCTCTTTTAGCTTTAGGGGTTTTGGCCCAGTCCACTCGGAGGCTTGTTTTTCCTCCGTGGTCGCCCCAACCGAAGGTAAAGTTCCACATTCACTAAGTTCTTGCTTTCTATGGAGTTGCTTAACGTGGTTGAATTTTGTACCTTAAGCTCCAAAGGGTCTTCTCGTCTTGTAGAATTATACCCGCTTCTGCACGGATAGATCAATTTCACTGACTGGAGGGGGGAGACAGTTAAGCCCTCGTCTAGCCATTCATACAGGTCTCTATTTAAAAGACAAGTGATTGCGCTACCTTTGCACGGTCAATATACCGCGGCCGTTGAACCCGTAGTCACTGGGCAGGCTGGACCTCCTATACTTTATGTTGCAGGAGGCGATGTTTTTGGTAAACAGGCGAGGCTTGTGTTTGCCGAGTTCCTTCCCCTTCTTTTAGTCTTTCCCTTAATGTGCCACTCCAGTGTGGGATTAACGATTGGTTAGTTGTGAGTTCTTCTTGAGGTTTTTATTATTCACAATGCCCTCTTTGGTTGGGTTCGTTAAATTCCAGTGGTTAGTCCGATCTGGTTTACACTTGTGGCGGGAGAAGATCAAGTCTTCTTGTTACTCATTTTAGCATAGTCTCACCCATGCGGGCATGGGTTGGCCTAATACAGTTAGGGGAGTAAGATTTTTTATCGGGATAATAAATTTCTTTCTGTCCGAGCTTTAACGCTTTCTGTTTAGATGGCTGCTTTCAGGCCCACTAGAACAGTATATTTTAGTTATTATGATCTTTATCCTCCTGTAAAGGTTGTATCCTTTGTTAAAGGGGCTGTACCCCCTTCAACTAACTCTCGTACGTTTCCATATATCTTGAGGATGTGTTTCTTGATTAAGGGTGTGCGAGGCTGAACTTCTATTCATCTCTTAGGCAACCAGCTATCACCAGGTTCGGTAGGTCTGTCACTTCTACCCGGAGCTCTTCCCACTCTTTTGCCACAGAGACGGGTTAGCCCTAAGTTATATAGGCTGTCTCGGGGTAGCTCACCTGGTTTCGGGGTATCAAACTAAAGATCTCTTTGCTTGAGGGTACTGGCTAAATCATGATGCAAAAGGTACAAGGTTTAGTCTTTGTTTTTTAGTGCTTATATGGGTTATTTCATTTCTCTTTCAGCTTTCCCTTGCGGTACTTTTTCTATTGCTTTAGGTGAACCTTTTCTGTCTCCCATACTCAGGTAAAAAAATGGTTTAGTTTGTAGGGTGGGGTCTTGTCTTTTTATAAATATTGTTGAATTATGTTGGTGATTAAGCTAGCTGGTTGGCTCAGGGTGATCCAATTTGCATGGATGTCTTCTCGGTGTAAGTGAGGTGCTTAACTAACTCAGCCACGCCCTGAATTTTATCCAAGTGCACCTTCCGGTACACTTACCATGTTACGACTTGCCTCCCCTTGTCAGAGCTTCGGTGTTAGGTAACTCTATTGCATTTCGACAGGGGAGAGTGACGGGCGGTGTGTACGCGTCTCAGAGCCGGGTTCAAAAGGACACGCTGCTTCCTTTTTACTACTAAATCCTCCTTCAAGCACTATTTCATGTTGCATGTCCGTAGTGTTCTATAGTAGAAAATGTAGCCCATTTCTTCCCGCTTCGTTCGCTACACCTCGACCTGACGTTCTGGGTTGTGCCCATTTTGCTTACTTTTATTGCCTTCACAGGGTAAGCTGACGACGGCGGTATATAGGCTGGGATGGCTAGAAGCGGTGAGGTTGAACGGGGGTTATCGGTTCTAGAACAGGCTCCTCTAGGGGGGTCTGAGGCACCGTCAGGTCCTTTGGGTTTCAAGCTAATGCTCGTAGTACCCGGGCGGACGTCTAATTGTAGTTGGACGTCTGGGTTTATAACTGAGCATAGTGGGGTATCTAATCCCAGTTTGTTTCTCAGTTTTCGTGGGGTCAGGTGGGCTTTTCTAAAGCTACTTTCGTATATTGGGCTTCGGACTCCTAGAAGCGTATGACAGCCAAAGGGCCATTCGACTTTATTATTTCACGATCCTTAACCACCCTTTACGCCGTATATTATCAACTAGGGCCTCTCGTTTAACCGCGGTGGCTGGCACGAGTTTTACCGGCCCTCTTAGCTCTAACTGAGTCAAGTTTTCACTTATGGCTTAATATTTATCACTGCTGAATTCCCTTGGGGGTGTGGCTCGGCCTGGCGTCTTGGGCTAAAAATTTGTGCCTGATGCCTGCTCCTCGTCCCCGGGCAGGGGATTAAGGGCTTACTCACGGGACTGCGGAGACTTGCATGTGTAAGTTGGGCTAGAGCTGATAGTAAGGTCGGGACCATGCCTTTGTGCATGCGGAGCTTCTCAGGGCCCATTTTAACATCTTCAGTGTTATGCTTTGCATTAAGCTACGCTAGC